TATTGAACAGAGGAAAAAGCCTCTGTAACGGTTGGACGATAGTAAAAAGTCATAGCAAAACCCGTAGCTACTTGTACTAGAAAACAAGTAAGTGTGATCCCCCCTAAACAATAAAATATGTTGACATGAGGAGGAACATATTTACTAGTTATATCATCTGCAATCGCCTGAATCTCAAGACGTTCCTCAAACCAATCGTATACTTTATTGAGATAGGTAACCCAATGGAACTCCCCCTCTGAGAACCGTATATGAGAATTTCATCTCGTACGGCTCAAGCGGAAACACACAAATACTGATTTCAACGGATATATAATAGAAAATGAAAAACTTCATTAACCACTTGATTCGATTTGCCTCGAAGATACGAAGTAACAAAAATCCGGAATCTCTTCTTTGTGATGATAATGCCAAAAAATATCAAGTTGGCTCATCTGTCTTTCTTTATGTTGATCGTTACAGGCCTCTTGAATCTTCTCTTCCCTATTTTTTATTTGTTATTTGATTTATTGTTTTTTTTTTTTTTTTGTGCGTACTGCGGATTTACTCTTGTTTTACTATTGATAGGAATTCTCTTGTTGAGACCCTATGAATCAATTGAAACCTCAGATTCATACTAGAACCACGATGATTTAGCCTCAAGCTAAACTCAAAGGTTCTCTGAGTAAGAACCTTTGATGATCACTTATTGAATGAATGGATGTAATGACTCAACAAAATCTAGAGAAAGAGTTATCCTTCGGTCAAAATAAATCTGAAGGAATAAAATTCGTTTGATTTAGGAAATACCTATTTGAATTTTTTTTGAGTCCGGTTGCGAGGTCTGAATAAATAGTAGGTATGAATCATAGTTCAAATATTTCTTTTCTTGATCTATTCTATATATTCCGTGCTCCAGATACTAGAATAAATATCCGACGAGGTAGAATCATCTTGATAGAGATAACAGGTCCATTCTATGTATTATCAATAGGATCAATTATAACAAGTCACACACTCATATTCCGGAAATACCGAAACAAAAAAATTCCACGGTCGAACTACCAGAATAGAATGGTCTAGAAATCCAAGTCTAAAGTAATTTTTTCTTTGATTGAAAGACTAGGACTTCATAGTTCTTATAAACCTAACTCATTGAAATTCCATCCAGTAAAACGGAAGAATTATAAATTTCCAAAATAATAGATAGGAATATCGCAAATAGAGCCATTGCGACCCCCATAAGTGGTGTAGTCCCCCATCCCGGAGCTACTTTACCATATTCCGAATTCAATGGTTTCAATAAATCCCCTACAGTAGTTCGTCTTGGCCCAGATCTAGAACTATCCTCAACGGTTTGTGTAGCCATAAATCCTATTTAATGATTGGTTGAGATCTGTTGACTTTGTATACTATTCCGTTGTAGTTGTAAATAAACGATCTTATCGTAGATCCATTGTGATCTTGAAATTATCTAAAAATGGAAACAGCAACCCTAGTCGCCATCTCCATATCCGGTTTACTTGTAAGCTTTACTGGGTACGCCTTATATACCGCTTTTGGGCAACCCTCTCAACAACTAAGAGATCCATTCGAAGAACACGGGGACTAGTTGAAGTAATGAGCCTCCCAATATGGGAGGCTCATTACTTCAATTAAATTATTTCGAAAGGTTATTTCATTTTTTTAGTCGGAACCTTAGGTGGTTCTCGAAAAAAGATAGCGAAAAAAATTATCCCTAAAGTCGAGACTAAAAGGAATGTATAAACCAATGCTTCCATGGATTCGATCGTGGTTTACAATTATAGCTTCCACACCTATTCATTTGGGATCATTTATCATATCATATAAAGAAAGAAAAAAAGTCAAAGAAAGGTGATTCAAGTCAAGATTTCTCTGATACCCAATGTCAAATAAAAAAAAATAGAGGCGAAAGATACCACAACAATGTCGTATCAGACTACTTGTCTCCTTGTAGTTGGATCTCCAAGTTTTTGGAATGCTCCAAATTCCACTTGAGCATCCAAATCTGGATCAATACCAGCAAAAACATCTCTGAACAAGGTTCTAGCGCCATGCCAAATGTGTCCGAAAAAGAAGAGCAAAGCAAACGTAGCATGCCCAAAAGTGAACCAACCCCTTGGACTGCTACGAAAAACACCATCGGATTTCAAAGTAGCCCGATCTAATTCAAAAATTTCACCTAATTGGGCACGTCTAGCATATTTTTTCACAGTAGCAGGATCAGAATAACTTACTCCATTAAGTTCGCCACCATAGAACTCAACAGTAACACCTACTTGTTCAACACTATACTTTGATTCTGCCCTTCTAAAAGGAACATCAGCTCTCACAATTCCGTCTTCATCTACCAAAACTACCGGAAATGTTTCAAAAAAAGTAGGCATACGACGTACAAAAAGCTCGCGCCCTTCTTTATCTCTAAAGACGGGGTGTCCTAACCATCCAACAGCAATTCCATCCCCATTGTCCATTGAGCCTGCTCTGAATAATCCCCCCTTTGCCGGATTATTACCAATATAATCATAAAAAGCTAATTTTTCGGGAATTTTAGACCAAGCTTCCGATAAACTAAGATTTTCGGCTAGCCCGGCACTAACTCTTCGATATATTTCTTGCTGAAAGTATCCCTGATCCCACTGATAACGAGTAGGACCAAATAATTCGATTGGGGTAGTTGCTGAACCATACCACATAGTTCCAGCAACAACAAAAGCTGCAAAAAAAACAGCAGCGATACTACTGGAAAGTACAGTTTCAATATTGCCCATACGTAATCCTTTGTATAGACGTTGAGGCGGACGAACACTAAGATGGAATAGGCCTGCTAATATGCCCAATGTACCCGCTGCAATATGATGAGAGGCTATTCCTCCCGGAACAAAAGGATCAAAACCTTCCGCGCCCCACGCTGGATTTACAGATTGTACTTTTCCAGTTAGTCCATAAGGATCGGACACCCATATTCCAGGACCATACAAACCTGTTACATGAAATGCGCCAAAGCCAAAGCAAGCTACCCCTGAGAGAAATAAATGAATTCCAAAGATCTTGGGCAAATCCAAAGAAGGTTTTCCCGTACGTTCATCACAGAATATTTCTAGGTCCCAATATACCCAATGCCAGATAGCTGCCAAGAAGCACAAACCGGAAAACACTATGTGTGCCCCTGCCACACCTTCATAACTCCAAATACCCGGATTTGTTATAGTTCCTCCTGAAATACTCCAACCGCCCCACGAATTGGTTATTCCTAAACGAGTCATGAAGGGTATAACGAACATACCTTGTCTCCACATCGGATCAAGAACGGGATCAGAGGGATCAAAAACCGCTAATTCATATAAAGCCATCGAACCAGCCCAACCAGAAACTAGAGCTGTATGCATTATATGAACAGAAAGCAATCGACCGGGATCATTCAATACGACAGTATGAACACGATACCAAGGTAAACCCATGGAAATACCTCTTTATCAAAGAAAAATAGACACTATGCCACTTTATTTTATCGCATTGGAAAAGACTATATATATATACTAACCATGTACCTAACCTTTTCAGTAGATTCCGTATCGGAAAGGATTAATATTTATTCCATTCCATTGAAAATAACGTGAAAATAACGGAACAATTTTGTTCGTAAGAACAAAGAGAAGCAGATCTATTCTATACCCGATAAGTACCAATACGCAATGGGAGGATTGGTCCCATTTTTGGGGAACGAATGGATAGATACTTGTTTATCATTCGAACGATCGATTTCTTCGTTCAAATTTTTTCTTTATTCATTCTGTCTTACTCTATAAACTTTCCAATCTATGTATCAAATAGAATAAAGAGAAAAAAGGGATGAAGACAATAAACCATTGATTGTTACGTTTCCATATTAAAGTGAAGTATAGTACTAAATTTTTTTCTTTAATTTAATGCCCATTGGTGTTCCAAAAGTACCTTTTCGGAGTCCTGGAGAGGAAGATGCGGTTTGGGTTGACATATAGTGCGACTTGTCAGACATATTGGGTCATATGGGATTTACCCGTTCTCTCCCCTGATCGAGATATCCTCTGTTTCGCCCAAGAGATATTGTATTGAGTGAGGCATCAATCAATCATTCGGAGCGTGAAGTGCAATTAGATCAATTTATTTTATATTGGGGATCAATATTATCAATTTAGAAGAATTTATGGTTTACTTGGACTGATAAAATAAAGTATCCAGGCTCCGTTCAGAAAATACCAAATCGATAACAAATTGTTAATATAATATATGTATGATTACCACTTGTATCATAAATGATTCTTATACCTACTATTACTTTATACCTACTATTACTATAGTAGTGATAGTAGTGATCCCAAATTGCCGACCAACGGAATAGTATGATGAATACATCAAATAGTTTTGGGAAAGCAAGACAAAAAAAAAAGGAAGTCATAACAAAAAAATGGTACTGAGACCATTTGTCCTATATGTGCAAATAGAATTCGGACAGATCTTTTCCCGGGGTAGACCATGAACCTAAAAGAATTGAAAGGACCCATTCAGGAACAAGACAATGACATCGTGATTTTAATATCGATGAAACAATACATCAATGATAGGTTAGTTTAATAAGTTCAGTAATCTCTTTTTTTTTTAGAGGGAAGGGAGCCTAAACTCATCTCGTTTTTTTTAATAGAAGACCTTTCATTAAGAAAACCTGTTACATAAAAAAAAGAAATAAAGCTGGAATCGACACATTGATTCTTTTTTTTCTTTTTCACAAATTTTTTTTGAACCGTATGTATCCAAAGGTGCACGTACGGTTCCTAAGGGATGCAATTTTGTCCTAATCAACCGACTTTATCGAGAAAGATTACTTTTTTTAGGCCAAGAGGTTGATAGCGAGATCTCGAATCAACTTGTTGGTCTCATGGTATATCTCAGTATAGAAGATGGTACTAGGGATCTTTATTTGTTTATAAACTCTCCCGGCGGATGGGTAATACCAGGAATAGCCATTTATGATACTATGCAATTTGTGTCACCTGATGTGCATACGATATGCATGGGATTAGCCGCGTCAATGGGATCTTTTATTCTGGTCGGAGGAGAAATTACCAAACGTCTAGCATTCCCTCACGCTTGGCGCCAATGAGTTTTTATTTGATTGAAAAAAAAAGAAGACTATGCCTTCGCCACATTGATTATAAAAGAAAATTATAAGTAATAATAGCATGGCACTTCGGGTTCGATATGAACAAACCATTATTGTTTTTTCATAACATGAGATTTTGTATCGAGATAGTAGTATGAAATAAAGGTTATTTCCGATTTGATCTTATGTGTCGGGAGTACATTTCAGCGTCACAAACCATTTTTCTTCCACACCAGAAGTCTCTTTCTGATACTTATGCTATGAAAGAAAGAGTACAAAAATGAAAAAAAAAAAAAAGATCATTTTTGACTTATTTGATCGTATCAAAAAGAAACTTTGGGATTGCTAAATCACAGACGAGATAAATATATAAAGTAACAGAACCATCATAGTATTCTTTTTTACTTCTATGAAAGGAAGGGTGGTAAATGGATCATTCAACGATCTGGATTAGATGGATTCTATTTCTTTCTTCGCTAGAATAGAAGAGAAGAAAGGGTCAATTCCATTGCAGAGCCGTATGCAATGAACAAAAGATGCCTGTACGGTTATTCAATTCTATTTGATTTTTTTTTCTTGTTATTTTTTTATCCCCTACTTTAGTTTAGCCCAATCATGCGAGATAGAAGAACCGTTCATGATGTTATATCAATATCATCAGGGTTATGATTCACCAACCTGCTAGTTCTTTTTATGAGGCACAAGCAGGGGAATTTATCCTGGAAGCGGAAGAACTACTGAAACTTCGCGAAACCCTAACAAAGGTTTATGTACAAAGAACGGGCAACCCTTTATGGGTTGTATCCGAGGATATGGAAAGGGATGTTTTTATGTCAGCAACAGAAGCCCAAACTCATGGCATTGTTGATCTTGTAGCGGTCGAAAATGAAAATACTGGGGATTTCGTATAAATCTATTTTATTTCAAACCATAATTCAAATTTTCTGTGATTTGATATTGAATAGAAATAATTCATGATGATCAATCATCAGGTTAAGATCGATCTAAACCAACCCATTTTATTCTATATATACATATATATACATACGACATGCCAACTATTAAACAACTTATTAGAAACACAAGACAGCCAATAAGAAATGTTACAAAATCTCCCGCTCTTAGAGGATGTCCTCAGCGTCGAGGAACATGTACTAGGGTGTATGTGCGACTCGTTCAGATCATAAGTTCGAACAAATGAGACAATTTTTTCAGTATCAATGACCGGTACCAATGAATAGGATAGATAGAGAAGATCTATCATATACCCATATTGTATATGGAATTTATGGTTTCCATTGGTGCAAATCCAATCATCTAGATTTGAAATAAGAAGCAATTCCCCATTGGTAGCAAATGGTTATCCATTAAGCGGAGGAAATGGTATCATAACATAAGAAGCAAAAAGGTTATGCTCCTTTTCTTGAAAGAACGGACTAACAGGGTCAGCTACCTAGCCAACTTTCATAATTAAATGCCGTCACTGTATGGATAACTCTTTTTGTGAAAAGAGCTATTACTGTAGATAGGTAGAGCCAAAGAGTGTGAACTATACAAGTTAACAATAACATTTGATTAAATGAAAGAAGAGGCTCCGGTGTATAGAGAGGACCTCACCGTTTAAGAGGTAACCATAGAAACGATGGAACCCACTATTTTTTTTTTATTTAGTATCGTTCTAATTTCTTATTTCCAGTGAAATAACTGGAAGGAATAGAATACAAAATCGTGGTTGGGAAGGTCATAGTAGCAAAAGCCATTGGAATTGATATTTTATATATCGGAATAATCCGTTTTGTTATTAATCGACCGGGGAAGGGGAAAAGGATGACTGAAAGAAGAGAAATCAATTAGTTATTCATTAAGCTTTAATCTGATTCAATGACCAGAGTTAAACGAGGATATACAGCTCGGAGACGTCGAACAAAAATTCGTTTATTTGCATCAACCTTTAGAGGGGCTCATTCAAGACTTACTCGAACGATTACTCAACAGAAAATGAGAGCTTTGGTTTCCTCTCATCGAGATAGAGGCAGACAAAAGAGGGATTTTCGTCGTTTGTGGATCACTCGGATAAACGCAGTAACTCGTGAGAATAAGGTATTCTATAGTTATAGTATATTAATACACAATCTGTACAAGAAGCAATTGCTTCTTAATCGTAAAATACTTGCGCAAATAGCTATATCAAATAAGAATTGTCTTTACATGATTTCCAATAAAATTATCAAATAAAGGAGATTCAAAAGTAATATACAGGAATGATTGAAAGGGAATTCCCCGGAGAATGAACTCCGGGAAGATATAGAATAAAAATAAATTAAGATAAGTAGTAGAAATGAACGAACATGTTTCAATAAAAAAAAATATTTATTCTTCTCCCCCATTTTTGTTTCTTATATTATAACACAAGAATCAAATCAGGATTCTAGGCCTTTTCGAACAAAACATCAATCTGAGCTTGAGTTCCAATTGTATTTTTGAGTCAATTGAGGAGTATGCCTATTTATTTCTGGTTCTAGGACCAGTAGTTCTTGGGATCGACTCAGCTCTCTCAAATTGTTTCTCATTATTAAGAAAAGGTAACAAAGATAAAATACGAGCTTGTTTTATAGCAATAGTAATTAATCGTTGTTGTTTCAAGGTCAATCTATTCACTCGTCTAGATAATATTTTTCCTTGTTCACTAATAAATCGACTAATTAAACTCATGTTTCTATAATCGATTCGATCCCCCGATCCAATTGGGGGCAAACGCCTACGAAAGGATCGCTTGTATTTACGAAAAGGTTGCTTGGATTTATCCATGGTTTATTCCTTATCTCTAAAGTTCTATTTATTTATTCATTTCGGATCCAACCGAAATAGGCTTTGATTCATATATTATTTCATTCATATACTATATATCTATACACATGAAAGAATATCTACATAAAATCGGGTTTGATTTGTATATATTATGTATATTATATATGTTAAGTTCTTACTCTTCCTGTCCTGTTCTTTGGAAAGATCGAACACATGATGTTCCCTTCGATCTATTTCTTGATTTCCCCATGAATCGTATGCTTATGACAATAGCGACAAAATTTTTGCAATTCTAATCGACTGGGTGTATTGTGGCGATTCTTTTGAGTAATATATCTAGAAATGCCCCGCGATTCCTTATTGACACTATTTCGGACACAACTGGTACATTCCAAAATAACTCTGACTCTGACATCTTTACCCTTGGCCATGAACCTCCTTTAGATTTTGTATCGACTTAACTTAAGTCTTATATTTTCGATCCGAACCGAAGAAGAAGAAAAAAATCAATAGAAGTTACTAGTTAGAAATTCCATTTCTAAGCATTTCGTTGTAATTCTTCTTATTATCTTATCTAATTAATTTATTATCTAATTAATAGAATATGTATTAATATAGTATATATTAAGTTAAGTAATACAAAATAGAATAATAATTAAGTAATACAATTTCTTTCTAACTATCAATTATTTCTATCCTAAATCCCAATATTTCATTTAAGTATCTTTTTTCTATGCTATGATTTCGTAGAGCCCGCCCTAGACTGGATACACATTTTAATTTTATTTCTGTTTTCCCAAATTTGATCTTGGATCTACCGGATTTTTTATGAGGTTCAATACACTTTTTCCTTCTCTTTCCTTACTATTCTAAAGAATTGAAAGGGAGAGTCGAGGTTTTAGTTACGTCATGTGGAATTATATTTCTTCATTTCTTCGCATATCAATAACTAGAATTAAAAAAAGGGGAATGACAGGGCATCTGGGAATAAACGATTAATTTCTATCAATAGACCCGCTAAAGACCCAAACCATAGAGTAGTTAACACAGGTGCCACGGAGAGATATGTTTTTAGATCTCGCATTGAAAATCCTCCTTCTTTATTGTAATACATATATTGTCAGATGCTGTAGTTCAAGATCATTTTTATTTATTTTTACGCGGATTTCCTAACAAAAATGGATATGTACAATGAGCCAATAGATGAGATTTTCCTGTCACTAAAAAAGAAAAAGATGACCCCTTCTTCCTGAGCATTACGGATAAATATTCATTCTTTTTTATATGTTAGGTTGGGTTTCAGATGTATATAATTCTTTTATTATATGAAACCAAAAACAAGAAATGACAAGAAAGTTCTATATAGATAGAGGAGAAAATAAAGATGTGGAAAACAAGACAGGTATTTTGTACAATGACACTGTACAACAATTTTAAAAAGGGATGTAGCGCAGCTTGGTAGCGCGTTTGTTTTGGGTACAAAATGTCACGGGTTCAAATCCTGTCATCCCTACCTATTACTTCTCCTATGGGCAGTAACGAGAGATTAATTGAGATCGACGGGGCATAATCTTTCATTTTTGGATACTATATTTATGTAAGATGTGTTAGAAGTTAAGTGGAAAAAAAAATTTCTTTGAAAGCGCTCTTAGTTCAGTTCGGTAGAACGCGGGTCTCCAAAACCCGATGTCGTAGGTTCAAATCCTACAGAGCGTGATTCCGTCTATCTTATGTATGTCGAATCACAATAAAATAACTTAACAAAACAAAGTTGAATTGCAACTGGAATTTGACCTCCCCCCTGTAGGAGGTCAATCAAAAAAAGAAATGTTACTCAATCAAAGGTCCAACTGATCACCACGTCTGTATTGTAAATATGCAGTCACAAATAATCCTGCCAAAGTAATAGGAATTAGACCTAAGACGATTCCAAATAGAAAAACTTCAATCATTTCGGTTTGTTTGAGGGGATAAAAAAGGGGGGTAAGATCTATCCCTAAATATTAATCTGAATTATCCGTGAATCTCAATGACCAAGAAAAAAAATTGGCA